GATTGGAAATAGGCGTATGCTTTCTTTTTAAATACCTCTCATTATTTAAGACCCTATTCACCTCTTTTGGCTTCTTTCTATTGAAATTGAAGCCAAAAATAGGTTTGATTGTCCACTTTTTATCGAATATATAACGAATATATAATATCTCTATCTTTCGGATAATTCAAATCGAACCCATTGGATGTCCGACTCGGTCCTATATGGCAGGATCGATCAATAAAAAAACTTTCAAATTCCACTTTTGTCATGTATTCCATACATAACACTAAATAGATATCATATTTATGGAATACAATTCACTTTGAAGATGCCTTGGTGGTGAAATGGTAGACACGCGAGACTCAAAATCTCGTGCTAAACAGCGTGGAGGTTCGAGTCCTCTTCAAGGCATAATATTGAGATTTCTTATTGAATTGGAATAAGTTCGCCAGCAGGTCACAAAATTTTGATAATTTTCTGGATCTAATGAATGGAGAGGCCGTTTTAAAAAAGTCCGCCCTGCAACCGCGCAATTATATGCTTGAACAGGACTCACACAGGGTTACAATAGAAATCTCTAGTGAAATGACCACCCGTAAACCAACGGATAAAGGATATTACATAGTCTGTTTTAGAGATTGGCGACTTACCTATTGAATCAATGACTTTTGCCCCGGACATTCTAAAAAGTGGGTACTATACTCTCAGGTCAAGTTAATTCCATAATATAATAGAAGACGCCAGTTGGCATGCCAACCTTCCTTTTCCTTTCTTCAGGACCTATCCTAAAAGAAAGAGAATTCAGTACTTATTGGTCCTGAATATCTGAATAGGACAAACCATCCCGTAGATCTTTTTGTTTACTTCAGAACAAGACAATTAAAGTTAGTCTCAGTCAATAAGAATGTTTATTATTGATTGATATTAGGGGATGTTTCAATTGAGAAGATCCCCTAAATATCAATTTGAGAGGAAGAGAAAGAAAGTATCTATTTTATTTAGTTATTCGGTTAAACCAAAGATTCGTTATTGGAAGAGATAGCAACAACCATCTCGTCCGGGAAAAGCCATTGTTTTCTCAACAATGTCTTTGTCATTTCATCCAATAGCGTTCCATTAGATAGAAACAGATTTGATAAATATTGATAACTCTCCAATAGAGTAGTAGAACGGAAAAATCCAGTCGATAATGAACTATTGGTTCTAAGCCATCTCTGTCGATGAATCAACAATTCAAAATGCTTTTCTTGTGTATTCTTCATAAACCAGGGTTGATTTATATATTTCCAATAATCTTTGTCTGTTTGGGAAGTTAGAAGTACCCTTGACATCTCTTCATCTGCAAAGAATTCTCGATGTGAAAACACAGAAACAAAAGTATCATCTTTGAATAGCAAAAAGAGTGGATCCGCGGGTTCCCAAATGAATTGGCTTATTCGAAAAACGCCTTGCTCTTTGGAAGATCTATCTCGTGTCTGGTACTGCATGGTTTCACCCTGCAAGAACTTCGAATCGTTCTCTTGAAGCTTATCCTCTTCATCAGAAATGATCTGCTTGTCCCGAAAAGACCTCTCCCAATAGGGAAATCCCAATTCATTGGATCTTTCGATCCAATCAAATAAAAAGCCCCAAGGGCGCCATATTCTAGGGGCCCAAACTATGTGATTGAATAAATCCTCCTGTATCTGTTGCGGGTTGAGGACTCCTCCCCCTTCTTCAAACTCCGATTCAGATTTTTCATAGAGAAATCTCTGATCAACGATAGAATTAGATCCATTTTTAATCATATTTAAGGGATTCCTTGGTTCGGGCCGAAGAAAAAATGTCACTCGATCATTATCAAACTGACTGCAATCTTTTTCTGTGCGTGAGGATCCCACCAGAGCGTCTTCTACTTCTAAAATGCCATTAAGTAGATCAGAATCATTCTCAACGAGTCTATAAGAAGTGATCCCATTTTTTTCCTTAGGTTCTGGTAGAGACCAAAGGTCTTGAGCGACCGATCCGGCAGAACAACTTAAAAGATAAAGAAGTATCGTTAATTTCTTCATGCTTGTTCCAAGTTCGAAGTACCATTTGTATAAATAAGAATCCCCCTCGTTACATGATTTCTTCTTCATATAAATAGATATAGGATCTATGGAGCAATTACTTAGAAGTACATTTTGTGAAACAGCCCTTCCTACCTGATAGAAAAGGATCCCATGATCCTGAACCGATCTTATCTGAGATCGCAAATCCCAAGTTTGTTTATGAAGAGCAGATCTTAGTATATTAGTGTCTATTATAGATTTCTTTTGTATAATACTAATTGATAGGGCCTCATTGGTAAGGGCTACAAGATCTCGTACATTGGAACCCATCGTTATGGACCCAAATCCATTAGTATGGAACATTTTCTTTTCCAAGTGAAATCCCCTTGTATATGAAAGAGTAAAAAAGTGCTTTCGTTGTTGTGGAATAAGAAGCCTTCGTATCTTAATGCATGTATTTAATTTATTCGGAGCGATTAGAGCGGGATCTACTTTTTGGGGAATATGAGTTGAAGCAATAACAAGAATCTTTCTAGTGGAACATCTTTTACTATCCCTAGAGATATAGTTCACTAATAGACCGAGGGATAAGTCATTGGACTCATTCATATTCAGATCATGAATGTTTGGAATCCAAATTATACACGGAGACATTGCTTTTGCTAATTCGAATTGAAGGGTGATAAAAAATCGGTCTATTTCCGGTATCAGATCCCTAGGTAGCACATCTTTCATAGTTAGAAACTTGAGCTTCTTATCAAGGTCACGGTCGAAATCCTCACTATCATCACTATCGTAACTATAGTTACTATCCTGATTCTCGTTACTAGGTAAAAGACTGTAAATGGTACCCTCTCTATCATCAAAAATTTTCTCTTCACTATCATTCTCATCAATATTAATACCCTTAGGATGGTTATCCAGGAACTTGTTCAGAAATACTGTAATGAAAGGAACATAAGAGTTTTTCGCTAGGTATTTGACCAAAAAGGATCGTCCAGTTCCTATAGAACCAATCACTAAAATACCCCCTCCTAGGGGTTGGGCTAAGCGGAGCGAAAAGGGTTTACCATTGGATGGGAAATAAAAATTACTAGCCCCACACGGGGTTTGTGAATAGGTGATTGTCTGATAATGAGCAAGGAATATCCGTCTTTCTGCTAAGCAGGATGGATTGAACTCATAATTCATTAGATCCTTTTTATGAATGTCAATGAAATGTCGTAAGTAAATTGTTCCCGGTTGTTCAATCATTTGATAACCAGAGTTATTCTTTGATAAATGATCACTATGAGTCAGACTCCATAGAATTTCATCAATCCCTTTTTCTGCCGTTAAGGTAGAGAACTGAACCAAGAATTCTCTTTCTTTATCAGCAATCAAATCACTGTTCGAGATCCAGGATTCTATTTTATCATCAATCCAATCACTATTTACGTTTTTTCTTTTTCTTATGAAGGAATATATGAATTTACTTGTATGACTTAGATGTCTAGTATTTCTCGAAAAAGCTATTCGATTGATGGGATTTGGTATAATACTTATCAGATCGATGAGATTAAAAACTTTCTTCTTAGATAGCATGTTGCTGCCAGAAGCAGAACCTCGTCTTTCTTCTAGAAAATTTCCTAATTGTTCGAGAGCAACTAGAAAGAGATTCTTTAACCAGAAAGAATTAAGTCCCGATGTAGGATACCTATCCAGAAGTTTTTGCAACTCAATCATGTAGGATGGAATCATCAAAGCTTTGACCTGTTGGAACTCTGTCTCTAACTCACCATAGAATCGAGAAACAAAGAGAAGATGTGTAAAAATGAGATATCCAGTAAAAAGAAGAAGGAAAAGGATTGAATAGAGGAACTCCTGAATATTTAGCGATCTCAGATGTGTCGATGGTGACTCATTATTTCGATTAATAATTTCTTCGCGCAGAAGATAATGGAAAGACTTACTCGAAATCTCACTTATCAGATTCCATTGTGAAAGACACAATTTTGTCTGAATAATTCCCGATAATATATCTGATCCATGCATAATATCATGAAAAATAGATATAAATTTTTGAAATTTTTTACTACTACTTAGTATCGACACTAGGTCTGAAAAAGTATCTAAAAATATTAAATTTAGATATTTGTGCCCTGTGGAGGTAAGTAACCATGGTATATATCTTTTGAATCGATTCAATTTTGAGAGAGTTGAAAAAACACTCTCTCTTTGAAAGGTTCTATACATCTCCCCTTTCTCAAGGGATTTTTTTACATAAGGACTACGTTTTTTCCTCTTTTCGGATGGGAAATTTTTCTCAGAATATGGAGTTTGAATCAAACCCATGTTGGAATTAAAATTGAGATACTTATGCAAGTTCTTCCCTTCTGAATCAGGTAGATTCATATCTGAAAGAGGTTGACAATCAATTCTTTCAAAATAGACTTTTTCTTCCTCTGTTAGAGGTGTTCCAGAAATTTCTGCGATCGAGTAAATAGTGCTATCGTGACCACTTTTTGGAAAATCCTTAGGTATTAATATGTTAGATACCTGTAATTCGATTGGTGAAATAATATCTCTCTCCAAAAAAGCATGTTTTTTTTTACCGCGGCACAAAGAAAATATTTTGTTTCGACTGAACAAGATATTAAGGAATTGTCCATACATAACATCATAATTATTGATACAGGCCTTTTCCACATAAAAAGAGAATCTTGTGTTACAAAGGAAGCCTAAATAATATGGATTTTTCAAGAATCGCAGTCGATTTGCTTTATAAAAAGAAGATATCAATGAACTTCTATGAAACGGTTTCACGGGATTCGACCAATTGTCTTGACCGTGGGATATCATTGAGAAATAGGAATCCGTCATCCTATTTGGTATCTTTTTGAACAAAAATGGTGATATTGGTCCTCCATTGATCAATAATTTAGATTTTTGGGAAGTATGGTAGTCATCCAATAAGAAAGGTTTACTTTTTTTCAAATGACCTATTTGAAGACCTATTGATTCTAACAACTGATTACAGAGTGGATCATTCGGACCTTTCAATTCATAGATGTGGATCTGGGACCTATGAACGGGGATACTCCCGAAACTCACAAAGAAAAAAGGAAGTGAGTTAGACAAAAAGAGAAGAAACTTGGAAAAAAATAAACAAAGTGACTTAGATAAATCTTTTTTGTCGATAACCTCAGACCAATTAATTGAATATTTATTAATACGTAATTGATCAAACACTACTTGAAAACGGCTATTCTGCTCGGAAATGAAATGGTCCAAATTTTCCTGGAAATTCTGGGTCCCATTGGACCATTTGTATCTATATGCATTAGGATTCCTATTCATGGATCCCTCGGTTCGAGAAATCCAAATAAGAGGATCCAACCTTTTCTTCTGACTCTTTTTGCAATTTGATAAATGTTGGTTGATCGTGTATTTGATTATAGTTCTATGATTCATAGTATCATTTTCTATTTGATACCTTTGAATTCCATATTCCAAGTTGCGATCGAATCTATTCTTTTTAATGAATTGATTCCATACATTTCTTATGTACCCGTAGATACTATATTGTATTTGAATGAGATTTTGGATCAATCTATATTGATAAACTGCCTCCATTATGTTGTTACTAGTAAATACCACTATTTTTGGTTTTGGATCTTCCAAATCATTCCCACAAGAGGTGCGGACCCATTTTTTTATGATCCTTCGATAAAAAGATTCATTCTCTTGATAAAAAAGAGGAGGTAGAACCAATAAAGATTTCTTTTTTGATTCATTCCTGAATACCTCATTTAAGAATCGTTTTGGATCCGATTTGAAAGAATCTATAGAAAAAGAAAATCGATTATGATACACCAGATACGGCTCGGTTATTGATAGATTCAATAGATCCGCCAGTTCGTGAAATCTCTCTTCTGATTCAAAATAGTGGTGTAACATGTATCCCCCCCTGTTCCGGTCCTGGAATAGATGGAATAAACCAAACAGTGGGTTTTTGTTCAATAAGGAAATCTTATTGGAACTGTCAACTTCATCCTTTGTAACCATATTACATCCAGGATCGGATGAAATCGGATGAATTGAGACAGTCTTTTGTAAATACATACTTATCTTGACTATATTTTCTATTTCTTTATTTTCTGATCGCCTGGAAAAAAGAAAAGAAACATCTTCTTCTTTCTTTACTAATTTCTGATCTCTATTGGACCTCTCAGTAGGATTTGAATCCAGATGAAGTTCGGACCATCTATCAGAGAAAAAAGATCTCTGAGATATATTTTTTACTTTTGGAAGATGCAGGAGCGGGACAATCAACCTATTGATATTGGTTGAATCTTTTGAGTAGTCTTTCAATCTCTCATCATTGCTGGGTCCAATGGAATTCATCGGTATAGGAAGAAGTCCTGTCAAATAGAAATTTTTTCTTTCGATCATCTTTCGATTGTTAATCCGATATAGAAGGATCGCTACTACAAAGAATACTACATTCTTGATCGTGAAATATCGATTGCTTGTTAAACCCTGTGAATTGCGTGAAAGTAGGATACTCCAAATTCGGGAGTCCAAGAGTTTGATAAAACTCTCTTGATAGAAAAAAATGTGAATGAAAGATACCGCTGAATTAATTAGAGTCCATGAATTTAAGAAATCGCGAGAATTCCGGATCTCTCTCAATATATCTCTCAATTCGAAAATCCAGTATTTGAATTTATGCATTTGTGTTTAAACCTCCTATAATGCATTGATTTATCCAAAAGATTTCACTTCAATTGGAATTTGGTTATTCACCAGGTACGAGGATTCCCCCGAAGCATCCATGGCTGAATGGTTAAAGCGCCCAACTCATAATTGGCGAAGTCGTAGGTTCAATTCCTACTGGATGCACGCCAATGGAACCCTCTCTCCAAAAACAAGAATTACTAAACTTCAATAAACTTCAATTCATTTATTATTATTTAATTTTTATTATTTTAAATTAATTAAATAATTTAATTAAATTGAAATTTATTATTACTTTACTTCAATTATTATTTATTATTATAACTAAACTTCAATTAGATTATTATTTTTTAAATAATTTAATTTTAATATTTTTACTAAAATAAAACTTCAATTAGATTTTTATTTAATTTAAATAATTTATATATATATATATATTTTCTAATATTATTATTAAATTAATAAATTGGAATAATTTCGGATCTCTACTGGACTTCTCAGTAGGATTTGAATCCAGACCATCTATCAGAGAAAAAAGAACGATTGGCTCTGTATCAATGGAATCTCATCATCCATACATAACGAATTGGTGTGGTTATATATGAACAATAAAAAACTAGTAGTTTTATTGAGACTAGAACTCATAGGGAAGAAAATAGATTTATGAATGGAATAAAATATGCAGTATTTACAGACAAAAGTATTCGGTTATTGGGGAAAAATCAATATACTTTTAATGTTGAATCGGGATCAACTAGGACAGAAA